TAGTCTTATACTAATACATACCACTCGCGGATGGATTACACTGCTTTAGTTAACTTCTTTCTATTCAAATCTGTTCAAACAATACACGTTTTTTATCATATTTCATGTTATAATGATTAATTGCTTGTAGAATATTATGAATTATGAGAATTAACATAATGACTATTAACCGTAGATATTGACAGCCTTGATAATAATATCTGCTTAATTTATGAGCTGTCATCATGACTAGCTAATTAAAAAATATTTGTTCCTAAAAAGCAAAGATGCACATCTTAGTCAATATTGGTCTAAGCTTAACTCGAAGATCATACTATACTTCGGGATCGTTATAATATTTTGTCATACCATCGGTACCTTAGGTCATAAGAAAGCAAACTTCATAAGAGAGTGAATCCTTACATTGCCATAATACATGATATATTTTGTAACCCTCTCGACGCTACCTCAGTATCAATAATACATAGACAATTATTATGAATAGGCAAATTTTCTCAGGTTAATTCTCGCCTAAAATACAGTCAGGCGCTGATATAAGATAATACGCAGTCAATCTACTTCACAATCACAATGTTGTAATTTTTTCTACTGTCATCACGATAATTGCATTCCAGCGATTAATATCGTGACAGCAGCTAACCAATATCAACCCAACAGTTGACATAAGAATCAAAGTCGAGCAACCGCCACTATTATGGTTTACAAGGTCCAGTCTCAGCCAGTTATCAGAACTTTAATATTTGTCTAGATTGTAAAAATCTTACATGTTAGCTGGATCACTACACTGTATATCGCTTCTGTATTTTTTAAGAGTCTTGCATATTTCGTAAATGCACATAATCTGATATATGCATATTTGGATTGCGAATGACTAACTCAATCATCGTTTAAATAGCCTAAATATTTACTGAAAAAGTAGTACAGTTTTAATTTTGTGGTTTTTATCATTACAATCTTTGCTATATGTAGCTCGTAAATTCTGATCCTACGAAAACAATACCTAAAGGCTTTAAGTAATTCTAGTAATCTCTTGTTTATTTTTTTGTGCTCAATTATATAAACAAAATATCTAGAATTATATGTCTGCAGTTTTAAATTGAGAAGCAGCAAAAAGTTGTCAAAATGAATTAATATTTATCCGCTGTATTGATGCACTGTTATTAAGACTGTTCATTGCACTTTTCTCATTGATTGTGCAGCTATTGCAATATATGCTACTAAATTTTATCGGTTTATAGCTTGTTAAATTTATACTTTTGCATTAAAGTTGAATAAGCCACTAAAATCATGTAATTAATTTAGGAGAATGATTAGATATGACAGCTACTGATATTACACAAACAACTAAGATGAACAATTATGAAACGATATATATATTGAGACCTGATATATCAGAAGAAATAATACTTTCCGTAATAAATAAATACCAAAATATTTTAATTAGCCAAGGGGGGAAAAATATTTTTATCCAAAATAGAGGCAGGCGACATCTAACTTATTCTATTAAACGCTACCACGACGGTATTTATATTCAAATGAACTATGAAGGTAATGGTGAACTAGTGAAAATGTTACAAAAAGAAATGAACTTTGATGATAATATAATTAGAATTTTAACTATTAAGCAAGACAGCATCAATCTATCTGCCTAAAACAAATAGCGGGCAGCGGGAATCGAACCCGCATCGTTGGTTTGGAAGACCAAGGTTTTACCACTAAACTATGCCCGCGTATACCTTTAATATTATAGCTAAATATGCGTGCTGTATCAAGTATGAGTATGATTTTAAAAAGCTCGTCAAAACGATTATTCACTTAGTGATACCGAGCTACTTTATACTACTTATCATTAGTTACAACGAATTCAGTGAAATGCATCTGACCTTTACTTCGATCAGAACAATTGCATTTTTTTAGATTAGCTGCACTCTAACTTGTTTTTTAGAAGGCCTACAATGATAATGTATGTGAAACCATCTTCACAATCGAAGTGTAGAGTAAACAGAGCAAATATATAAGCATTTTGCTATTGTATCTGCTATTCTCTTTAACTTCTTATATGTTGAATGCGAAATCTTCAAATAATGAATCATCATTATTTTTTTTAAGATTGCTGATAAATATTACGCAGGTAATTCATTAGCTTACAGGAAACATCGAATACTGCAGACTTGCCGAACTGCCTAATATATTTCACATGGATTCACACTTTTATTGTACACACATATAGTATGTTTTTGAATTTTCATTGTTGGATAAGCAACTTGGCACTGTGAGACAGTCTTTATCAAAGAGTTAGATGTTACGGATTTTGTCTATAAGTCTGCCTACTACTTCTTTGTTCTAAAAAAATATAATCCAGATACCACCATGAGTTAACAACCGCTGTGCATGATGGTGCTAATGAGAGATCACTTTTAATTCTGCGGACTGCTTTGCTTACATGAAAACTAGGTAGAATAAGTACGTCCCACCTCTTGCCATAGAAACATTCTTCTTTTTAATATGCAGCCTGGATTAAAATACCTTGTCAATGATAAATAAACAATTAGAATAACACCAATCTGATTAGTTGCGACTGTCATGCAAAAACTGATTGTTTTACGCGTCAATAAAAAAAGACTTCTTGCTTTCTTATTATCCTAGAATGCTACAACTGTCGTCCGCAAAGTTACTTGTTTAAACTTCAAGTTGGACGTTTTTGTATTCGTACAGATTTCTATATTGACATACTTAATTGCAGCGATCTGTAGAAAATCAATGTTGTTCGTTCTAAGGCTTTATTCTGTATGAAGATCTGATACCGTTATGTAAACATCTGCTTTCTATTTATTAATACTTCATCACCTTGATTTTCCCAAGTTACTATTTCTCATGAGAAATAGTAACTTGGGAAAATCAAGGTGATACGAATCTACTAGAGGTGAGTAATTCCCAATCTTGTTTCTCTAATTTTTTCGCTTCATTACTTACTGATTATAAAGTGTTTATCAAGTACTTTAATACTTGTATAATTTCAAGCTACATTAACATTCTAATAATATTGTTTACACTAGTCCCTCAATATTGACACTTAAAAACTGAGCGATCTCTGATGCCTGATTTTCAAGATCGGATAGTGACATAGGTTGTCCAATACGTGTAATCGGTATTTGTTGTTTATTTTTGGTAAATAAATAAATTTCCCTTTTTGGATTTAAACCTTCGTTAATATTAACTTTTATAGATTTTATATCGTTCAATTTATAAACCAGGCGGATGGTTCGGTTTTTGCCAGGAAATCCAACCCTGAAAATTTCAACATATCCTTGATCCTTATTGAACTCATTGTATCCACTGCCTACATTCCAAAGAATTGTGAGCCATAAAAATAAACTGAGAAAGATCGCTACCGTACCATAAAAAGTCATAACAACCCCTTGAGGAATAAACAGTAGATCCTTGGCGGATAAAAACGGCAATAGGTTGAGACTGTAATATGAGGATAACCCCGCACCTAAAAAGCCTGTTCCCCCCAGACTGATTATTATAGCCCACCAGTAATTACTAAGCCTGCGAGACCCCGTAATCTGATAAACCAGCTTATTTGATTCCTGTACATTATCTACCATAAAATCCAATTAATATTTTTAAAGAAATTTGCTTCATATACTGCTAGCTCTACTGGCAAGGATACGTAAAAATGCCACTAGCACGTATTAATATAACTCTATTATACCTCTAAAATGCGAAATAATATGGATTTATTAAATATTAAAAAACATGTATTAATTCATGATAGTTGTCTAGTATTAAGTATCATAATTAAGTATAAATAGATGCCTATATACGTAATTTTGATAAACATTTAATGAAGGAGATAGATTCATGAGTGTTAAGGCCAGTGGCGGTAGCCCAATTATTCAGCCTCAGTTATACAGAACAACCTCGATGTTGACAATATCTCAAGCTGAGCAACAGGATCGGTTTTTACAGCTTGGGGAATTAAACCAGCTTATTACTTTCCTAAATTCTGGCAGTAAAAGACTAGAGATTGCCGACATATTGACAAAAAATGCTAATGTAATAGTAGCAAAAGCAGCGGATAAAATATTTGTTGGCGGATCTCCAATTTCTTATCTAGAAAAGCCTCAAGCAGCTATATTAGAGAAAGACGATTTTAGTGGAATGACGGCTAGCCAGCAATTGGTAGGTAATACGCAGCCCAATTTTATCAAGAACTTTTCTTCGATTTTCCAAAGCGGACAGTCAACGCCTCCAGGTTTTAAGCCTATCAACGTTATTCGTTATGGCCCATCGAGAATGAAAAAATCTCTAAGAGATCTTGATTGGTTTTTAAGATATCTGACATATGCTATTATTGCCGGAGATCCTAACATATTGTCGGTTAATATAAGAGGATTGCGCGAAATTATAGAAAACGCTTGCTCTAGCGCAGCTACCATAGTTGCTCTTAGAGAGATGCAAAAAGTTTCACTGACAATTTTTGAAAACGATCCAGTTGGTATTGAAATCGTCAACGAATATTTTTCAGTGGTAATTAGCGAATTTCAAAGTCCAGCTTTTACAGATAAGGTGAGGAAAAGGACTTCTAATGATCTGCAAGGCTTAAAATTGCCTCAGATTTATAGCAAGGCTGGTGTTAATACACCTCGTTTTGTTATGAAAACTGGGCTTTCAGAAGACGAAAAGCAGTCTATAATAAAAGCCGCTTACAGACAAATCTTCGAACGAGATATTCCCAAAGCTTACGGTACCTCCCTGTCTACAATAGAGTCACAGCTGAAAAATGGACAAATATCCGTTAAAGAATTTGTACGCTTGCTTGGTCAGTCTACTCTGTATAGAAAGCAATTCTATGAACCTTTCGTAAATAGTAGAGTAATTGAGTTAGCATTTCGGCACTTTTTAGGTCGTGGCTTAAGTTCTTTAAAAGAATTCCAAAAGTATTTTGCTGTATTATCAAGCCAAGGCTTGAATGGTTGCATAGATGCACTTGTAAATTCGAAAGAATATGCCGACTACTTTGGAGAAGAAACTGTCCCTTATCTTCGCGGTTTTGGCGAAGAACCACAAGAGTGTCGTAACTGGGGGGTACAAATTGATCTATTCAATTATAGCGCTCCTTTTAGAAAGTCACCACAGTTCATCACTCTATTTAGTAACTATTCCAAGCCTTTACCAAATCAACACTCGTATGGTCGTAGTAATGATCCTTTACAAATTCAGTTCGGTGCAATTTTCCCAATAAGCACAAAGAACTTGAAGCAAAATCCCGCACCATTTGGTAAAGATACGAGAAGGATCTTAATTCGGAAAGGGCCTGGTATATATAACCAAATAAGTAATCCCTCTGCTCGTCCAGTTGCACCCGGCTCCTTGGGACCAAAAATTTTTAGATACGATAGATCTATGAACGCAGCTGATGCTATATTAGATGCTGCTTACTTATGTGTTTTCGGCAGAAAGTTATACCAAGAACAAAGAGCCACATTGAAAACATACGAAGAGCAATTCCGGGAGAATACAATATCAGTCAAAGAACTGATACGGAATTTTTCAAAATCGGACTTGTTTAGATCAATATATTGGTCTCCTTATTACGTGTGTAAAGCAATTGAAATTATTCATACAAGATTACTGGGGAGGCCAACATACGGAAGACAAGAAATAAACGAATATTTCGAAGTCGCCTATCAAGGTGGATTTTATCAGCTAATTGATAAAATTATAGATAGTCCCGAGTATAATGAATGTTTTGGAGATCGTACAATACCATACGAAAGATATCTGACACCGAGTAGTTTTAGTCTGCGTAAGCTAAGACCTATGCCTGTAATTTCTTCAAAAATAGATGGAAAATTCATAGAATTAGGTAAAACTCAGCTTGTGCAAGCAGATAGTCGGATACAAGAAAAAATTAAGCAGGGTGTAACCAATTATAGAAGTCAGCAAAAAATATTTGTCCTGGGCAGTAATGCCACGAAAGCAGACAGGTTGCTTGTATTTCAAGCTTGTTGTAGGCAAATTTTCGAAAGAGGTATTGAAACTTTTGCAGTGGAAAATGAAATTCATGATATTAAATATAATTTTCTAAATAGTAAAACTAATGTGAAGCAACTCGTTCAACAGCTAGGATATTCTAACCTTTATGCTAAAGAGTTCTATAATCCATATCCAAATACCAAAGTAATTGAATTAGGTACTAAACACTTTTTGGGAAGAGCTCCTAATAATCAGGCGGAAATAAGATATTATAATCAAATATTAGCGTCGTGCGGAATCAAAGCTTTTGTCGAAACTATTATGGCTTCTGAGGAATACTCACTATTATTTGGCGCAGATACTGTTCCATTCAGAAGGTTTCCGACTCTACCTGCTGCGAACTTTCCTAACACTCAAACTTTATTTCAGCGGCAAACAAAACAAAACCCAAGTATTGTCGTACCAAGCTTTCAAAGTGTATCAGGCAACCAGTAGACTAACTTGTTTTACTACTTGCTTGAATAAACATTTATTTGGACGTTAAAATTAAAATAGATCTAGTTAAAAACATTTTTTTATCTATATTTATACTATGATATATTACTGAATGCTTTAATCACTAAGGAATTTAAATATGAGTATTGTAACAAAGTCTATTGTTAATGCAGATGCAGAAGCTAGATATCTAAGCCCCGGCGAATTGGATAGAATTAAAAGTTTTGTTTTATCAGGACAACGTAGATTGCGTATTGCCCAAATCTTAACTGACAACCGTGAGCGCATTGTTAAACAAGGTGGTCAACAATTATTTCAGCAGCGCCCCGACGTAGTTTCACCAGGCGGTAATGCATATGGCGAAGAGATGACAGCAACTTGCTTAAGAGACCTAGATTACTATCTAAGACTAGTAACTTACGGTATCATAGCTGGTGATGTTACTCCAATTGAAGAAATTGGTTTAGTTGGTGTAAAAGAAATGTACAACGCACTAGGTACGCCAATATCTGGAGTGGCAGAAGGTATTCGCTGTATGAAAAATGTATCTTGTGCCTTATTATCAGGTGAAGATGCTGCAGAAGTAGGTTTCTATTTTGATTATACGCTAGCAGCAATGCAATAGTTCAAACCGAGATAAACTTTCGTACTATATACAATTAACCATTATCTTTATAAATTTAGATTCGAGGAGAAATAGAAATGCAAGACGCAATTACTTCAGTAATCAATGCTGCTGATGTTCAAGGCAAATATTTAGACGCAAACTCAGTGGAAAAACTAAGAGGATATTTTCAGACCGGTGAACTGAGAGTGCGTGCAGCTGCAACTATTGCTGCAAATGCTGCAACTATAATTAAAGAAGCAGTTGCTAAATCACTACTTTACTCTGACATCACACGACCAGGTGGAAATATGTATACTACAAGACGCTATGCTGCATGTATTAGAGACTTGGATTATTATTTAAGATATGCTACTTATGGTATGTTGGCCGGAGATCCTTCCATATTAGACGAAAGAGTATTAAATGGATTAAAGGAAACTTATAATTCATTAGGAGTACCTATCGGAGCAACTATTCAGGCCATTCAAGCTATGAAAGAAGTTACAGCAAGCCTAGTTGGTGCTGATGCCGGTAAAGAAATGGGGCTGTACTTTGACTATATCTGTTCAGGTTTAAGTTAAATTTACTTATTAAACTTGCGCGAATGAATTCGAGTAGCATGTGATTTGAAGAAACTTCTACTCGAATTCTCTAACAAAAGCTTGCTATTTTTCATTATTTATAGTATGCTGATATCTGTTACGCACATTGTGCCGGAATAGCTCAGTCGGTAGAGCAGTGGATTGAAAATCCTCGTGTCACCAGTTCAAATCTGGTTTCTGGCATTTTACTCTATACTAACGAATTTCATCAACATAGAATCAAATGAAAGAGTTATAGTTCCAAGAGGTCCGTTACGGTGTTTTGTTAGTATAACTTCCGTAATGTCATCGTTATCCGAATCGCTATAATACGAATCTCTGTATAACATGCACACAAGATCAGCGTCCTGTTCTATAGAGTTATGTATAACAATGTTGTTGGATGTGAAATTAAAAGTGTGGTATACGTTAGTATCATATATCTTGTCAAAATCTACAAAGGCAACGAATTGTCCCCGATGTCTCTCTGATAAATCATCAGAAAGAGTAAGCTTCTGATGTACAACTATGTCACTCTCTTCAATGCACATTGTTGTCTTCCAAGAGTTATCTACAAGCACAAGATGATTTGAAGTAAGCTGAAAATGATTATTTTGAAAATAATTAAATTGATAAATTGGCTTATAACCGTTCTCAAAAATTTTGTTGATTTTATTTCTGAAAATAGATCTCGTGCTGGTATTGTACGAGTATATACTATGAATGAAATTACAATAAAACATCTTGTACATGCGGATTCTAAGCACCAAATCTTTCTTAGTGATCATGCTATTATTGTCTATGCAGCCACTGTCCCTCAAATCTGATAAAAGCGGTCTCTTATTGATTCTTGATTCAACCCCACGACTAATTTGAGATATGACAATAATAGGTATATTTAAAGTACGGGCCAAGCTTTTTAACGACCTAGTAATACCAGCCAGTTCTTGCGCTCTGCTAGAGTTGTTTTGTAAAGAACTTGAGGATATTAGTTGCAGATAGTCGATAATAATCAAGTTTACCTGACCAACACTTGTGTTCTTAATCTTTCCAATGATTTCTTCTATATACATATCTGACGAATCGTCTATGTAAATATTAGATAGGAGCTTGCTTTCCCTGTAAATGTGACTGATTTCTTTATCCTTGAGCCTGTTAGATTTTAAGCGGTTGCCGGGAATGCCTGTTGCCATACTCATTAATCTAAAAAACAATTGTTTTTTAGACATTTCCAAGCTAAAGATTAAAATCTTTTCATCATAGTTTTTAGCTATGTGAGACGCAACATTTAAGCAAAAGGCAGTCTTTCCCATCGACGGCCGGCCTGCTATAATAATAAGATCTGATTTTTGAAAACCTTGAGTAAGAAAATCTAGCTTACTAAATCCAGATGATAAGCCAACTATAAGTGAGTTCGGATTGTCTTGTAGTTCCCGTACAATATCTCCATATATAGAGTTTATGGAAGAAATCGAATTGTTATCGTGGCTAATACTTAGTTTAGATATTTTGGCTTGAACATTATCTATTACAGATCTAATATTGACAAACTCATCTTGGGCTGAAAAAACCATAAGCAGTCCAAGTTCTATTATAGATCTCCTCAAATATTTATCAATCAAAAGAAATATATAGTCATCTATATACAGAGCTAAAGAATTTTGCCTAGATAGCTCCCGGATTTCATCAAATTCGAATACAAGATAAATATCAAGATCATTTAATATACTATTTATATCAGCTATATTCATGATATTATTCTGCTTATACATCTCAGATAAAAAATCAAATATGATTCGGTGAGATTGTGCATAAAAGAACTCTTTTTTTACTTTAAAAAAAATATTCGGCAAGCTCTTCGGACTTAAAAAAATAGCTCCCAGTATAGTTTTCTCAATTAGGAGATTGTGCGGTAATTTTGGTAAAGCATGTTCTTTAATCATAAAAAACTGAGCATTGTGAATAGTAAGTATATTGATATTGTAGCTGAATAAATCATTACTTGCCAGGAGAAACCATTGCAGATTCAATCTATTTTCAAAAGAATGAATTCTTTTGATACCTGTAAATTAACTTGAGTATAGAACAAATATTTCATTAATTAATATGCTGAAATTATTTCCCTCCCCTTTCTTTGGTTATTAATGTATGTGAAGCCGCTTCAATCTGTTACGGCATCGCTATGTTTTATTCTAAACTTTATGTTCATTACACATAATTAAGATGAACTACGTTTCCATTTCAAGGAGGAGTCTACATTCAATTAGTATGAGATAATATTAAAGTTATATATACACACAACACGGCTTATGCTTTCTATATATTCTATATATGTTGTTAGTATATAGACATAGGGCTTAGTTCTTTTTTCAGTAGACACAAATAAGACTAACTCTAACTGAATACGTATATATTTGCGCTTAAAGTCATATGATTTATTGATATTTTGCTAACCGCAACAAAGCGAGTACAGTATTTAATCAATATTAAATACTGTACTCGCTTTGTTGTACTATTAAGAAATTAGTCCAGTAGTAGATAAACCAATAATTGCTCCAGCACCTAAGACATGTCCTAAGCTTGTCGTCGCTATTAGCTCCGGAAGACCAAACCCTTCTAGTCCCGCTATTGGTATAGACGGACCTAGGCCTCTCACCTGTATTGCGTATCTTCCTATTAATATAGCTAATAAATTACTAGCTATCATGATAATACCAGTCTGAATTGACCAACTATCTGTCGTCAATGCAATATTTATTATATTTGTTAGCATTATTAACTTCTCATTAAATTAATATCGATTATTTATAGTACCTATTTTAGCTTTACAAGGTATATCATATCAGTTTCTGTACTTAATAATTAACATTTATTAAAGTTAACAGCAAAATGCAAGATTAAGCATTTTGCTGTTAACTTTAATAAATGTTTTAGTCTAGAGGTCTCATTGAAAGTACCGGTTCGTTTTCTCTGTTAATTCCTTTTTCAAATCCCGCAGCAGCCGCTCTAGCACGTCCAGCATGCCATAAGTGACCAATGAATAAGAAGAATGGTAAAAAGAAGTGTGAAGTTGTAAGCCAAGAACGTGGGGAAACATAGTTAACCGAATTAATTTCTGTCGCTACACCACCCACAGAGTTTAATGATCCCAAAGGAGCATGAGTCATATACTCCGCTGCTCTACGTTCTTGCCATGGCTGAATATCATTTTTGATTTTATTAAGGTCCAAGCCGTTAGGGCCACGTAGAGGCTCTAACCACGGAGCTCTTAAATCCCAAAAGCGCATTGTTTCACCACCGAATATGATCTCTCCACTAGGAGATCTCATTAAGTACTTACCTAAACCAGTAGGACCTTGTGCAGATGCCACGTTAGCACCTAATCGTTGGTCTCTAACCAGGAAAGTAAAAGCTTGTGCTTGAGAAGCTTCTGGACCAGTAGGGCCGTAAAACTCACTAGGATACGCCGTGTTATTATACCAAGCATAGTTCGAAGCAGTAAATCCCATTAAAGATAAGGCAGCTAAGCTGTAAGATAGGTATGCCTCTCCTGACCAAACGAATGCCCTTCTAGCCCAGGCAAAAGGTTTCGTCAGGATATGCCATATGCCTCCACCAATACAAATAACACCTACCCAAACATGGCCACCTACTAAGTCTTCCATATTATTAATACTAACAACCCATCCGTCACCCCCGAATGGTGACTTTAGCACATAGCCAAATATTACTGCTGGATTCAGTGTCGGATTTGATATGTATCGTACATCTCCTCCTCCTGGAGCCCATGTATCATAGATACCACCGAAAAACATTGCCTTAAGAACAAGCAAGAATGACCCTATGCCTAACAATATCAAGTGAATGCCTAAAATTGTTGTCATCTTGTTTTTGTCTCTCCAGTCATAACCGAAAAACGGAAATGACTCTTCTAAAGTATCCGGGCCAATAATAGAATGATAAATCCCCCCAAAGCCTAGTACTGCTGAAGATATTAAGTGCAATACGCCCACTACAAAGTATGGGTATGTATCTATGATTTCTCCACCTGCTCCTACACCCCAGCCTAGAGTCGCTAGGTGAGGTATGAGAATAAAACCTTGTTCATAAAGTGGTTTTTCTGGAATGAAATGGGCAACTTCAAATAAAGTCATTGCCCCTGTCCAAAAAACCATGATGCCAGCATGAGCAACATGAGCACCTAAGAGTTTTCCAGACACGTTGATAAGACGTGCATTGCCGGACCACCAAGCGAATCCCGTTGATTCGATATCACGACCGCTTGCTGTTAAGTTACTATTAAAGGGCGTTTCCACGTGGTAGAACCTCCTCAGGGAATATAAAGTTTTCATGAGGCTGATCTTGAGCAGCCATCCATGAACGAATACCTTCGTTCAATAATATATTTTTCGTATAGAAAGTTTCAAATTCTGGGTCTTCTGCAGCTCTTAGTTCCTGAGAAACAAAGTCGTAAGCACGCAAATTTAACGCCAGACCAACAATTCCAATTGAACTAGTCCATAGGCCTGTTACAGGAACGAATAGCATGAAAAAGTGTAACCAGCGTTTATTTGAAAAAGCAACGCCAAAGATTTGTGACCAAAAACGATTAGCCGTAACCATTGAGTATGTCTCTTCCGATTGTGTTGGCGTAAATGCTCTAAAAGTATCAGCAGCGTCTCCATCTTCAAACAATGTATTCTCAACCGTAGCACCATGAATAGCACAAAGTAGTGCTCCGCCAAGTATACCTGCAACTCCCATCATGTGGAATGGGTTAAGAGTCCAGTTGTGAAACCCCTGTAGGAATAGTAAGAATCTGAAAATAGCTGCAACCCCAAAGCTAGGTGCAAAGAACCAGCTAGCTTGCCCTAAAGGATATAGCAAGAATACTGAAACGAATACTGAAATTGGTCCTGAGAATGCTATAGCATTGTACGGTCTTAAGCCTACTAGTCTAGCAATTTCAAACTGACGTAAGCAGAAGCCTATTAGTCCAAATGCTCCGTGCAGTGCAATAAATGCCCACAGGCCACCGATTTGGCACCAACGAGTAAAATCACCCTGTGCTTCTGGCCCCCACAGGAAAAGTAGGGAGTGGCCCATACTATTCGCTGGTGTAGAAACCGCAGCTGTTAAGAAATTACATCCTTCTAAGTAAGAACTTGCTAGGCCATGCGTATACCAAGACGTTACGAATGTTGTACCTGTCAACCATCCGCCAACCGCAAGATAAGCGCATGGAAATAGTAATAGTCCAGACCAGCCCACGAAAACGAAACGGTCTCTTTTTAACCAATCGTCGATAAGATCGAACCAACCACGGTTTTTCTCTTGTCCAATTGCAATGGTCATAATACTTAAATTTTATATTAACATGTTTGCAAGCAAATAAATAACTACGTTGAGTTCTTTATACTTTTCATTTGTATAGGTCGATAATCAGATAAATACTAAGATACTAAGATTACACTCAGATGTTTTGCTATTTAGCTTACCTCCTTTTCAAAACCCTACGTGAGACTTTCACCTCATAAGGCTCCTTGTTTTATTATGTAAAGTTGATAATAAATTATCTGTTTAAATTAATTTTATCTTCGCGTTTATACCAGTATTTACTGAAAATCAAAAACCTTGATTACTGAAAACTAATTCTACAATTTCAAGAATGACAAGATTGATGTTCACGTGCTAAGTAAATAAGTAAATAGAGTTTATTTAAATAATAAGCAATAAAACAAACAGTTATTACACTGTATCCTTCAGCGAGTATATTACATGACAATAGTTAATCATTGTATAAGTAAACCCGATGTTGTTCGTTCCAAAATCTGATTGGTTAGTTGCTTTAGGTTCATTTCAATTTATCTTTCGCTAACCTGGGAAAACATATGTTAAAATGATACATATGCAGGGTGTGCATACATTCAGATTGATTCTGTGTATGTTGGATCATGTAATCTCGCTAAGATACTTTTTAAGAAAGTTTACCCCTTTTTTGACCATGCCAGGTTACCCATAGCAATTATATCATATCGATGCAAGGGCTATTAAACTTGTCGTTTAATATTTATATTAACCATATCAACCTGCCGAAAGTACAATGCAGATCTAGCACATAATGTAAGTCATAAAAGTTTCTTGAATGTATATCGAAGAAACTTCTGAATCATATGAATTAGCTTCTGCTAATAATCGACGTCAACCTTTTTCCTAGGCGCAAGGACTTGCGTGAAGCTCACCTTGATCAAGATTTTAGCAAATGTTGTATAAATAATACTCTTACTGCGCACTACTATACTATGAAATAGTATACTAATAGCTAGTAGGCCTCAACATATTTAATACTCCAAACGAATCTTACCATTTCTATTGCTAGAGATTATAACTACAACTAAATACTTGCAGTCAATTAACGGATATTAAACATATCTCTGTAAGTTAATTGGCTCTTCAATTTTTATAGTGATCGTAACTTTCAAAGTCTATTAAAATTATGATTTTCAATATAATCATATGATATACTTCATAAAACACACAAAATTTAAACACGCAAACTATGGGAAACCTGAAAGAAAAAATATTGGTTGTAGATGATGAACCAAGTATACGCAGAATATTGGAGACACGTCTGTCAATTATTGGTTATGAAGTTGTTTGTGCTATAGATGGCGAAGAAGCTTTACTCATTTTTCGGAAAGAACAACCGGACCTAATTGTTTTAGACTTGATGATGCCTAAGCTAGATGGGTATGGGGTTTGCCAAGAATTACGTAAGGAATCTGATGTGCCAATTATTATGTTAACCGCACTGGGAGATGTTTCCGATCGAATTACTGGTCTAGAATTGGGTGCAGATGACTATGTAATTAAACCATTCTCCCCAAAAGAACTAGAAGCACGAATTCGATCTGTACTTAGGAGAGCCGATAAAATTGGTCCCAATAGCAATTTGCCAAACTCAGGAATTATTAACATTGGGTTTCTTAAGATTGATGTTAATAGGCACCAGGTATATAAGAATAACGAACGTGTACGACTAACTGGTATGGAATTTAGCCTATTAGAATTGTTAATGAGTCGTGCTGGGCAGCCCTTTTCCAGAGCAACAATTTTACAGGAAGTATGGGGGTATACAGCAGAAAGACATGTAGATACCAGAGTAGTAGATGTCCACATTTCACGATTGCGAGCCAAATTGGAAGACGATCCAAGTAATCCAGACTTAATTCTAACCGCTAGGGGTACAGGTTATTTATTCCAAAGAATAAGTTATGACTAAAGATTAGCGATTTGGCATATAAATCTACTGAATAATTACGTTTGCAAATA